TTTTTTCGAGAAATCGAAGAGGCTATACAAGGTTTTTGTCGGGCCTATTCATATGGTATCTAATCATATAGATGGTTGGTGTTGGTATCTAAGCTAGGTAAATTTCTGATACTGGTTTAAATTCTGGTCTTCTCGATTCAACTAGGATCTTTTCAATACGTGAATAAAGATAAAGAAAAGGAAGTTTTCCAATCATTAACTCAAATCCATTGTCGAACCGAATGCCACTGAGTGGAATATGGAGGTACTTATGGCAGAACGGGCCAATCTAGTCTTTCACAATAACGTGATAGGTGGAACTGCCATTAAACGACTTATTAGCAGATTAATAGATCATTTCGGAATGGCATATACATCACACATCCTGGATCAAGTAAAGACTCTAGGGTTCCATCAAGCTACTGCTACATCTATTTCATTAGGAATTGATGATCTTTTAACAATACCTTCTAAAGGATGGCTAGTCCAAGATGCTGAACAACAAAGTTTGATTTTGGAAAAACATAACCATTATGGGAATGTCCATGCGGTAGAAAAATTACGCCAATCCATTGAAATATGGTATGCTACAAGCGAATATTTGCGACAAGAAATGAATCCTAATTTTAGGATGACTGACCCTCTTAATCCAGTCCATATAATGTCTTTTTCAGGAGCTCGAGGAAATGCATCGCAAGTGCACCAATTAGTAGGAATGAGGGGATTAATGTCAGATCCACAAGGACAAATGATTGAGTTACCCATTCAAAGCAATTTACGCGAAGGACTGTCTTTAACAGAATATATCATTTCTTGCTACGGAGCCCGCAAAGGGGTTGTCGATACTGCTGTACGAACATCAGATGCTGGATATCTTACACGTAGACTTGTTGAAGTGGTTCAACACATTGTTGTACGTCGAACAGATTGTGGTACCCTTCGAGGGATTTCTGTGAATACCCGAAATGGAATGATACCAGAAAGAATTTTGATACAAACATTAATTGGTCGTGTATTAGCAGACGATATTTATATAGGTTCACGATGCATTGTCGTTCGAAATCAAGATATTGGAATTGGACTTATCAATCGATTCATAACTTTGAAAACACAACCAATATTTATTAGAACCCCCTTTACCTGTAGGAATACGTCTTGGATCTGCCGATTGTGTTATGGCCGGAGTCCTATTCATGGGGACCTGGTAGAATTGGGAGAAGCTGTCGGTATTATAGCTGGTCAATCTATTGGAGAACCGGGCACTCAACTAACATTAAGAACTTTTCATACTGGTGGAGTATTCACAGGGGGTACTGCAGAATATGTGCGAGCCCCCTCGAATGGAAAAATAAAATTTAATGAGGATTTAGTTCACCCTACACGCACACGTCATGGATATCCTGCTTTTCTATGTAATATAGACTTGTATGTAACTATTGAAAGTGACTATATTATACATAACGTGATTATTCCACCAAAAAGTTTTCTATTAGTTCAAAATGATCAATATGTAAAATCAGAACAAGTGATTGCTGAGATCCGCGCGGGAACATCTCCTTTTAATTTGAAAGAAAAGGTTCGAAAACATATTTATTCTGACTCCGAAGGGGAAATGCATTGGAGTACCGATGTATACCATGCATCCGAATTTATGTATAGTAATGTACATATCTTACCAAAAACAAGTCATTTATGGATATTATCAGGAAAGTCGTGCAGGTCTGATGCAATCCATTTTTTACTTCGCAAGGATCAAGATCAAATTCACAGTAATTCTATTTCTACCACAAAAACAAATATTTCTAACCTTTCAGTAAGTAATGATGAAGTAAAAAATAAATTATTTAATTTCAATACTTTTGGTACAAAAGAAAGGAGGATTACCGATTATTCAATATTTAATCAAATCCTATGTATGGATCATTGTCATTTGATGTATCCTGCTTTTTTTCACGATACTTTTTCTTTTTTGGCAAAAAGGCGAAGAAATAGATTTCTTATTCCATTCCAATCGATTCAAGAACGAAAGAACGAACTAACGCCCCCTTCTGGTGTCTCGATTGAAATACCTATCAATGGTATTTTTCATAGAAATAGTATTTTTGCTTATTTCGATGATCCTCAATACAGAAGACAGAGTTCAGGAATTACTAAATATAGAACTATAGGAATTCAGTCCATTTTTCAAAAAGAAGATTTAATTGAATATCCAGGAATCAAAGAATTAAAGCCAAAATATCAAATCAAAGTAGATCGATTTTTTTTTATTCCCGAAGAAGTGCATATTTTACCCGAATCTTCTTCTATAATGGTACGAAATAATAGTCTCGTTGGAATAGGAACACCAATCACTTTAAATATAAGAAGTCGAGTAAGAGGATTGGTCCGATTGGAAAAGAAAAAAAAAAAAATGGAATTAAAAATATTTTCTGGAAATATCCATTTTCCCGGAGAGATGGATAAGATATCCCGACCCAGTGCCATCTTGATACCACCCAGAACGGTAAAAAAAAAAAGGAAGGAATCAAAAAAACTGAACAATTGGACCTATGTCCAATGGATCACAACTACCAAGAAAAAGTTTTTTGTTTTGGTTAGACCTGTAATTCTATATGAAATACCAGACAGTATCAATTTTGTAAAACTTTTTCCCCAAGATCTGTTCCAGGAAAGGGATAATCTGGAACTTAAAGTTATCAATTATATTCTTTATGGAAATGGAAAATCCATTCGGGGAATTTCCGACACAAGGATTCAATTAGTTCGGACTTGTTTAGTCTTAAATTGGGCTCAAGACAAAAGAAGTTCTTCCATTGAAGAGGCCCCCGCTTCCTTTGTTGAAGTAAGTACAAATGGTTTGATTGAGTACTTCCTAAGAATTTACTTAGTGAAATCTCAGACTTCATATATCCGAAAAAGGAATGACCCATCTGGTTTAGGATTGATCTCGGATTCGGATCGGATCAATCCCTTTTTATCTATTAATTCCAAGACAAAAATTCAACAATCACTTAGCCAAAATCACGGAACTATTCGTATGTTGTTGAATAGAAATAAGGAATGCCGATCTTTGATAATTTTGTCATCATCTAATTGTTTTAAAATGAGACCTTTTAACAAAGATCCTAATGGGATAAAAAAGGATCCTATAATTGCAATTAAGAATTCGTTAGGCCCTTTAGGAATAGCCCTTCAAATTGCAAATTTTTATTCATTTTCTCGTTTAATAACTCATAATCAGATCTCAATTACTAAAAATTTGCAACTTGACAAATTAAAGGAAACCTTTCAAGTTATTAAATATTATTTAATGGACGAAAACGAGACAATTTTTAAACCCGATCTATACAGTAACATCGTTTTAAATCCATTCCATTTGAATTGGTATTTTCTCCATCATAATTTTTGTGAAAAAACTTTTACAATAATTAGTCTTGGACAATTTATTTGTGAAAATATATGTATAGCTCAAACGAAAAATGGACCACATTTCAAACTAAAATCGGGTCAAGTTCTAACTGTTCAAAAGGATTCTGTAATAATAAGATCGGCTAAGCCTTATTTGGCGACTCCAGGAGCAACCATTCATGGCCATTATGGAGAAATCTTTTATGAAGGAGATATATTAGTTACATTTATATATGAAAAATCGAGATCCAGTGATATAACACAAGGTCTTCCAAAAGTGGAACAGATATTAGAAATACGTTCGATTGATTCAATATCGATGAATCTAGAAAAAAGAATTGATGCTTGGAACGAATGTATAACAAGAATTCTCGGCATTCCCTGGGGATTCTTGATTGGTGCTGAGCTAACTATAGCGCAAAGTCGTATTTCTTTAGTTAATAAAATCCAAAAGGTTTATCGATCCCAGGGAGTACACATCCATAATCGACATATAGAAATTATTGTGCGTCAAATAACATCCAAAGTATTGGTTTCAGAAGATGGAATGTCTAATGTATTTTTACCTGGCGAACTAATTGGATTATTGCGAGCCGAACGAACGGGGCGTGCCTTGGAAGAAGCAATTTGTTACCGAGCTTTATTATTGGGAATAACAAAAACATCTCTGAATACTCAAAGTTTCATATCCGAAGCGAGTTTTCAAGAAACTGCTAGAGTTTTAGCAAAAGCCGCTCTTCGGGGTCGTATCGATTGGTTGAAAGGTCTTAAAGAGAATGTTGTTTTAGGGGGAATGATCCCCGTTGGTACCGGGTTCAAAAGAATAAAGCACCGTTCGCGGTCAGGGCAACAGAACAAGATTACCTTGGAAAAAAAAAAGAATTTATTCGAAGTAGAAATTAGAAATCTTTTGTTCCATCACAGAAAATTATTTGATTTTTTTCATTTCAAAGAATTTATGTGATACATTCGAAATCTAGGATTTAATGCTTCCTATAAAGAAGATTAGATTCATACCTTTAAAATTAAAAGCAGTCTTTTGATTTCTTAATAAAGTAAGTATAATAAATAGAAAAAAATGAATGGCTTGATTATGTATTAACAGACAATCTTCAATAAAAGAGAAGGTTCCATCGGAACAATTATTTATATTTCAGGATACCAGGTCTATTTTTTTTTTTTCAATTAAAAAAAAAATGTGGGGATAAATGACAAAAAGATATTGGAACATAACTTTGGAAGAGATGATGGAAGCAGGAGTTCATTTTGGCCATGATACCAGGAAATGGAATCCTCGAATGGCACCTTATATATCCACAAAGCGTAAGGGTCTTCATATTATAAATCTTACTCAAACTGCTCGTTTTTTATCAGAAGCTTGTGATTTGGTTTTTTATGCAGCAAGCAGAGGAAAACAAATCTTAATTGTTGGTACAAAAAAAAAAGCAGCCGATTCAGTAAAACGGGCTGCAATAAGAGCTCGATGTCATTATGTTAATAAAAAATGGCTCGGCGGTATGTTAACGAATTGGTATACTACAGAAACAAGACTTCGTAAGTTCAGGGACTTGAGAATAGAGCAAAAGACGGGTAAACTCACCTCTCTTCCAAAAAGAGATGCCGCTACGTTGAAGAGACAATTATCTCATTTGGAAAAATATCTGGGTGGCATAAAATATATGACGGGGTTACCCGATCTTGTAATAATCGTTGATCAGCAAGAAGAATATACGGCTCTTAGAGAATGTATCACTTTGGGAATTCCAACTATTAGTTTAATCGATACAAATAGTGACCCCGATCTCGCAGATATTCCGATTCCAGCTAATGATGATTCTATGGCTTCAATCCGATTAATTCTTAACAAATTAGTATTTGCAATTAGTGAAGGTCGTTCTAGCTATATACAAAATTTTTGATTAATAATTAATAATAAGTTTTAGACTTGGTGTAGTGGGGGGATTCATAGATTTATGGAATCTATTATTATATTATTATTATACAATTAAAAAATTGTGCAAAAAGAACAAACAGAAATATTATGTGATAAGTAGGTATTCAAAATAGAAAATGAAAGTAAAAAAGTAAACGGTTGAATCAAAATAATTCCCTTTCAAGTTATATTTTTTTATTTTAGAGGGCAGGGTAATATGAATGTTCTATTAGGTTCCATCAACACATTAAACAGATTATACGATATATCTGCTGTGGAAGTAGGTCAACATCTCTATTGGCAAATAGGGGATTTTGAAGTGCATGCTCAAGTACTTATTACCTCTTGGGTTGTAATTGCTATCTTATTAGTTTCAACCATTGTAGTTGTTCGAAATCCGCAAACTATTCCCACTTCCGGTCAAAATTTCTTTGAATATGTCCTTGAATTCATTCGAGACGTGAGCAAAACTCAGATTGGAGAAGAATATGGTCCGTGGGTTCCGTTTATTGGAACTCTGTTTCTATTTATTTTTGTTTCCAATTGGTCGGGGGCTCTTTTACCTTGGAAAATTATAAAGTTACCTCATGGAGAGTTAGCTGCACCCACTAATGATATAAATACTACTGTTGCATTAGCTTTACTTACGTCAGTAGCATATTTCTATGCGGGTATTTCAAAAAAAGGATTGGCTTATTTTGGTAAATACATCCAACCAACTCCAATCCTTTTACCGATTAACATCTTAGAAGATTTCACAAAACCCTTATCGCTTAGTTTTCGACTTTTCGGAAATATATTAGCTGATGAATTAGTAGTTGTTGTTCTTGTTTCGTTAGTACCTTTAGTAGTTCCTATACCTGTTATGTTCCTTGGATTATTTACAAGTGGTATTCAAGCTCTTATTTTTGCTACTTTAGCTGCGGCTTATATAGGTGAATCCATAGAAGGGCATCATTGACGAGTTATCGAAATAGTATTTTTTGAGTTTAGCCCTCCACAAAGTAGGTGCGGCTCACGATAATCTACTTTTTGAATTAAAAATAATCAAAAGTATTATCCACCCCCCCAAAAAAAGAAAGATCCAATTGCAATAAGGATAAGGTATAAATAAAATACCTATACGATTTAGTGTAATGTATGTACTATAATAATAAAAGAAAGGGTAGGGGAGTCAAACTAGATGTATATATAATCTAATCGATATAAGACAACTCTTTCCTTTTTTGTAGGTTTCAAAGAATAATTCTCGAATCCGATTGAATATAAGACACAACAAATTGGTTTACGGTATGGAAGAAACACACGTATATGTCATATTAGATTAGATCTTCATTTGTCCTGCTATTATTCTAAATTTAGATGGGGATTCAAAAAACAAAGCCCTTCCGTTTCATCTGTTGTAATTGTGAATTGACTATGGAATGACTAAAAAAATGAAATAAAGAACGAAGAATTTAAAGAAAGGTTCTTAATTTCTTGGTTGATTATATTATTAACTATTTCTTTTCTTTATTTTATTTGGAATAGGAGAAACTTATCATGAATCCGCTAATTTCTGCTGCTTCTGTTATTGCTGCTGGGTTGGCCGTCGGGCTTGCTTCCATTGGACCTGGAGTTGGTCAAGGCACAGCTGCAGGGCAAGCTGTAGAAGGGATTGCGCGACAACCGGAAGCAGAGGACAAAATAAGGGGTACTTTATTACTTAGTCTGGCTTTTATGGAAGCTTTAACTATTTATGGGCTGGTTGTAGCATTAGCGCTTTTATTTGCGAATCCCTTTGTTTAATCTTTTAAAAATAGAAAGATAAAAATACATGTTCTTTTTTTCGTGGACTTTCTTTACTGCTCTTGCTTTTTTTTTTCAAATTATATTAAGATCTCACTCCTATAATTTTTTCTTCATAACACGGGGGAAGGACGGATTTATGGGTGAGGGATCAACATACTGATTCGCCCTCTTCCCCCTTTTTTAATTTAGAAAGTGTTGAAAACAACTAGAGATTTTTCAATTGACATAAGAACTAGTATCTAATTCTATTCTAATAAGTATCATTCTTATGGGACTTATGGGAAATCTTACAATTGACTAACCTATTCAAAATATAGAATATATTTATTAATAATTCATAAATATATTCTATAATTCTCTAATATATATATAGAATCTTCTTCTTACTT